TTCTGCATATACGCACAAATCGGTCAATAATATCAGAATCTGAGGAATCGGACCACGTCGGCTTACTAATGGGATGCCCCAATGTGTTACAAAATTTCGCTTTAGACAATGATCCAATCAGAGAAATAATTGGAATTCTTGTATCCAGCTTCTTTATAGCATTATCTATTATAAATGAATTTTCTAGCATTTGACTCCGTACCACTGAAGGATTTAATCGCACACTTGAAAGATAGCCCAGAAAGTCGAGAGAATATTTAGATAATTGATTTATACGGACTCTTCCTGATTGAGACCACACGTAAAAATAATATTGCCATAAATCGACAAAGTAATATTTCCACCTATTCATCAGAAGAGACGTATCTTTTGAGGCTAGAATTGCTTTTCCTTGATATCTAATAAAATGTATGAAAGGATCTTTGAACACCCAGAGGTTGTTCTGAAAATCATTAGAAAAGACTTCTACAAGATGCTCTATTTTTCCATAGAAATAAATTCGTTCAAGAAAGACTCCAGAAGATGTTGATCGTAAATGAGAAGATTGGTTACGGAGAAAAAGGAAAATGGATTCGTATTCACATACATGAGAATTATATAGGAACAAGAATAATCTTGGATTAAAAATAGAAATATATTTCTTTGGAGTAAAAAAACTCTTCAAATTACAATACTCGTAGAGAGAGAACCGTAATAAATGCAAAGAAGAAGCATCTTTTACCCAGTAGCGAAGAGCTTGAACCAAGATTTCTAGATGGATGGGGTGAGGTATTAGTACATCTAACACATAATTTAAATGTGAGAATTTGTCCTCTAAAAAAGGAAATATTGAATGAATTGATTGTAAATTATGAGATTTTGCTACTTCTTTCCCTTGTGAGTAAGATACTAATCGTAAGGAAAATGTAATTTCCACAATGACTGCAAATCCCGCCGATATCATTTGAGAATACAAATTATTGTTGTGCCCAAAAAATGGATTTTGGTTGGAATCATTAGCAGAAATAATCAAATGATTCTGTTGATCCATTCGAATAATTAAACGTTTCACAATTAGTGAACTGAATTTATTACCATAATCCTCATTTTCCAACAAAATCATCGATTTATTTAAACCATGATCATAAGCAAGTGCATAAATATACTCCCGAAAAATAAGTGGGTATAGGAAATCATGTTGGCGAGATCTATTTAGTTCTAAATATACTTGAGATTCCTTCATTTCAAATTCCATTTGAACCAAAGAAAAGATAGGGGATCTATTCGGTTATCAAATGATACATAGTGCGATACAGTCAAAACAAGGTATTATGGTAAGAAAAGAATAGATACCTCGGAGACAGGTAGATTCATCAATGGATTCTCTATCCTATCTTTTGCCATCTAATTGATTTATGTTCGTTATAGGCTAAGAAGATGGTTAGAAATCCTTTATTTTTTCAACCCAATCGCTCTTTTGATTTTGGAAAAAAAAAAAATATTTTTTTTATCAATATACTGCTTCTTCTACACATTCATGTCTAACCCATAATTAATAGGGAATAACTAATAATTAGGACTCATAAAAAAATTGATAATTTACTCATGAGAAAAACCTTTACTACATTAGGCACTAATTTCTTTTTAACGTTTAATTAGATCGGGTAATCATTCAAATTGAGAACAGAAGCTCGTTACTTTTTGTTTCCCTATAATTGGGGCCGTAGAGCTCTATCCATTTATTCACTCGACCCAACTTTGAATTCAATTAATTTTTTTGTTCCGCACCAAAAACTCAAAGACGATTTTTTTTGGACTGATCCGGAAAAAAAATGGATTCTTAGAATTCTCCATTGATACGACATGCTCTTTTTTCCATCCACTCCTTTCAGGATCAGTCGTGGTCTTACAAACTCTACCGATGGTATGAACGAATCCCTTTCTTCATACAAATGTGTAAAAGATGCTAGCCGCACTTAAAAGCCGAGTACTCTACCGTTGAGTTAGCAACCCCCCCAAAAAAATTAGAATGTGTAGATACAATCGGAATAAAAAAAATGGAATTGCACGATGCAATCAAAACATGAAATTCGCAAAAATTTTAATAAAATATTAAAATCGATTCTGAACATTCAATGTTCAGATTAGATAAAAATACACGAAATTCTCAGAGAAAAACATAGAAATAGAATAAGTGAAAAGTTGTAGACCGACTCCTGTCTTATCCATTGTTATCCATTTTTTTTTTGTTTCAGTCCAAAAAAAATCGTCTTGTATCACAACAAATTCAAAGAAATAACCCATCATTTGAATTGAATGAAGTGAAGTCAACAAGCTTATGGGCGGGGATAAATAGATCTATTTATCTACGATCGAATTATATTTGTTCGATACACTGTTGTCAATATAATTGTAAATTTTGAATATAAATGTTGAAAAAAGAATAAAGAATATAAAAAAGACTATAAAAAAATACAATGAAAAAAAAGAATTAAGTCCATTTTTTTATTATTAATATTTTCTATTTTTATATGTTATTTTATCATATGTTATTTTATCTGTTTTTTTTTTTTATCTTATTTTATGTTTTTTTAAACGCAATTACTTCATTTATTCAATTGATCTTTTTTCTCTATATTTTCTATCAATAAAATTAGCTCAATAAAATCTGGTTTTGTCGTTATAGAACACGGTATTCTATAGTAGCAATAATAAATAAGAATAATAAATAAAATAAGTATGAATAGAACAAAAGAGGGTAGGAAATAAGAAAGAAAAATTTATACAAAGCTAGATATGAGTCATCCACACCCTCTTTTTGTATTTCGTTAATTGAATTTTGTTTGATTAAGACTAAGTTCCGTAAAAACCCCCGCCTTCTTTAAAATATCATGAACAGTTCCTGTGGGTTGAGCTCCTTTTTCAAGGAAATAGAGAATAGCGGGAACATTTAAATAGGTTTGATTATTTATCGGATCATAAAAACCCACTTTTCGAAGATCTCTTCCCTCTCTTCGGGATCGAACATCAATTGCAACGATTCGATAAACGGCTCATTGGGATAGATGTAGTTAAATAATACCCCCCCTAGAAACGTATAAGAAGTTTTCTCCTCGTACGGCTCGAGAAAAAAATGATTAGAAGTTATGTCTATGTATGGAATTAGAATGTCAAAAAGATCCATAAACCCATCAAATCAATTAGACATTTAAACCCTTCTTTTTTCGAAAAAAAAAAAAAGAAGAAAAAAGCATTCGTACTCTCATAACTCAAGTCAAATAACTCTCAAAATGCTCAAAAAAACCTTAGGCATTCTTTTATTGAGTGGTCTCTAACCCCTTTTTTGTTTGTCTCGTTTAGAATCTATTTCGATTCTTCATTTTAATCTAGTTGTTGAGACAATTGAAAACGGTATTTCCTTGTTCTAGGATCCTTTATCTTTCCCTTGGATCATTGGGTTTAGACATTACTTCGGCGATATTTAATCATTTCAAAAATGGCAGCAACATGCCCCTTTTTCTCTCTTTTTTTATTTGTGATTTCTTTCTATCAAAGAATCATATGAACGATTAATTCCCGCATGATACAGAAAGAGTTTTACCAATTCCAATCCAACAATTTTTCTTTTTGATTTGAAAATTGTTTGAATCGGAGCCTTTCGATTTCTATATCAAAAATATACTTACGAAGTTGTTCCAACTTATTGATTTCCATTAACTAACCCTAGATCCTTGCCCCTGAAAAATGGATGTTTCTCTTCGAGCTCCATCCTGTACTATTTTATTTACATTACAACCCAACAAAAAGACGGATTATAATAGAACAGAACAAAGGATGTCGAGCCAAAAGCACCTTCATTTCTACATAATGGAAAGTGGTGGGTTTTTACATCCACAGCCGATCATGTCCTTCAAGTCGCACGTTGCTTTCTACCACATCGTTTCAAACGAAGTTTTACCATAACATTCCTCTAGTTTGGAACATTGATTCAATTATGGAATCATGAATAGTCATTGGTTCAGTCGGTACATAGTAATCTATCTATACTTCTTCCTTCTATATGAAATAAATAGATAATTTAGGAAGAAAAAGCCTCAATAAAAATTCAAATTAACCATATTGTATTGTATGAATGCAATATATTTTTCTTTTTTATACTTTTTTTATACTTTTATATTTTTATATTCTAATTAAACTTTTCTATTCTAATTAATAAGAAATTAATAATATCAGTAATAATAATAATATCACGAATATTATAAATAAAACAAATAAACTAATCTTTTTGAATCTGCCCTGCATCTTCAAATAACTCGATAGAATAGATTCGCCAATCTCACAGTTCTTCGAGTACCAATCTTAATAAATCATTAAAAATCAAAAGCAAGAATCACATTTTCTCCAATATTTGACTCTTAGAAAGAAGGTTGTTAAAAAAAAAAAGAGCAATTTAGATTCAGATATCGTTATTCTGATATATAAAAAGAGTATGCTCTGGGACGGAAGGATTCGAACCTCCGAATAGCGGGACCAAAACCCGTTGCCTTACCACTTGGCTACGCCCCATTTAGATTTCTATTTGACCCTACTAAACACTAATATGGGTATTCCTTGTTCGTCAATTCCAGTTCCAAATAGCTATGGAATAGATTAGATTCTTGCTAGGATTTTGGCACGTATGGATAGAGAATTAAACCGATTTTATTGATCATTACATATAATTCAATTAAAATATTGTATGAAAGTATGATTTCTTCTATTCTCTTGTAAGAATTGAAGGCTTTTTGATTGGGTGAGTTCAAAGAGGTATTGTTTAGTCTGCCTTAGTTTTACTTTCTTCATTTTTTTCCTTATATCAAAAACATATTAATAACTCAATCAAAATTATCTCCAAGAACAAAATTTTGTTATGCTTAATATCTTTAATTTGATCTGTATCTGTTTTAATTCTGCCCTTTTTTCGAGTAGTTTTTTATTCGCAAAATTGCCGGAGGCCTATGCTTTTTTGAATCCAATCGTAG